TTTCTTTGTTTGGNTTATTTAGTTAAATAAGGAAAAAAGTGGAGATAAGGTAAAGATACGGTTCCTGTAGTTGAAGGCAACGATGGCTTTTCGAGTCATAGGTCTCGGATAGAGGCCGAGTAGGAACTGTAATGGCTTACTTTTTGATATTTTTAGGGGTGGGGTTTGTTTTGGGGGGTTTAGCGGTTGCATCTAATCCATCTCCGTATTATGGGGTGATGGGGTTGGTGTTTGCGTCGGTTGTGGGTTGTGGGTGGTTGTTGAGTTTGGGGTTGTCGTTTGTGGGGGTGGTATTGTTTATGGTATATTTGGGGGGAATGTTGGTGGTGTTTGTCTATTCTGTGTCTTTAGCTGCAGATCCTTTTCCTGAAGCTTGAGGGGATTGGCGTGTGTTGGGGTATGGAGTGTGTATGGCTTTGGTAATTATGGTGGGGGTTATAGTTGGGGGGTTTACGAAACATTGTGGGGTGGGGGTTTATACTGTTGATGGTGGTGGGGTGTTTTTTACTCGTTTAGATTTTTGTGGTGTAGCGGTATTCTATTCGTGGGGAGGTGGCATACTTTTAGTGGCGGGGTGGGGTCTATTGTTGACTCTTTTTGTGGTGTTGGAGTTAGTACGGGGGTTATCTTGTGGTACGGTTCGGGCAGTAAGATAAGCAGAGAATAGTTTAGTGGAGAATACCAGCTTTGGGAGTTGGAGGTGAAGGTTTGAATCCTTCTTTTCTGATGGGGAGAGAAAAAGGAAACGTTTCTTAATTTTAAGGAATTTCTGTGGTTTAATGTTTGTTCGATTTAAAAAAAGAAACGTTTACAAACGTTTCTTAATTTTAAGGAATTTCTGTGGTTTAATGTTTGTTCGATTTAAAAAAAAAGAAACGTTTACAAACGTTTCTTAATTTTAAGGAATTTCTGTGGTTTAATGTTTGTTCGATTTAAAAAAAAAGAAACGTTTACGATGGGTGGTGTGAAAATTTTTAATATTAAGGGAAGTTAGAGGAAAGGTAGTAAAAAAATTATGTCTATCAAGCATTCATTAAATAACCACAATATAAAGAAAATGTGATATAATGCATCGCACCGTATGGGGCTAAAGTGCATCAGTGTCTAGGTGATTCCCCATACACTTGAAACCGTATCAGCTTCAGTGACTCTTGAAAGAGACGAAACCGCACGCCGGTAATAAGATGGACATGTCAAGAACCGGGTTACACCCCCCGCACTGGAAGGGCCGAGTGAAGACGCCCCCAAAAAAAGGAAGAGAGGCGCCAAAGGGTTGGGATGTCGCGATCACGGACGAAAATGGTGAGATATAACCCAACCAGATGTCTCATGAAAAGCAAGTTAAAGGGAGTTGACAGGTAATGGCCCTGAAAAAGGAACCAGAGGCGCAAAAGAGCAAGTTGGGCGAGGGGTTTAGGGGGAAAGTATGGGCCTGAAGCTAGTAACTTAGGACCTTATATGCGGTGCGTTGCTGGTTTCACGTGAGGTGAACGATTAATAAATAACCTGGTACGAAGCTACCGGCACTACAAGAAATATTTCAGGCTATGGCCTGTTACCATGAATGTTGGGTGTTAAAGCACTGTCGTATCCTTAAAATGGGTTATGTATAATTTAACGAGTTATGGTTTGGGTCCTGGTTAGGGTGAATTTGGTAGATCATTGACTGGATTTTCCTTTAGAAAGTAGGATGGGTTAGTAAGGGTTATGGTAGGTAGGCATTTATTTCCTGTTTCATTGGGGCTCAATTCCTTTAGAAAGTAGGATGGGTTAGGTAATGGGATGGTATGCAAAAATCATGAATATGTCTTGTATGCATTACATAAAATATCCTAGAGTGGGTATTCGTGTACTTGAAATAAAATTTAATGTACATTTATACATAAACATATGGGGGGGGTAAAAAAAAGAAAAAAATAAAATATTATGAGGGGAAAACTCTAAGAAGAGGTGTAGTCTTCAGTCTTTGGCTTACAAGACCAATGTTTTTCATAAACTATTAGAGTGTTTAAGGTTAGTTTTTAGAATTTTAGGAATTTGTTCTCTAGGGAGCTGATGAGGGGGAAAAGGATGAGGATAATGGTGAAGTAGGTAATGGATGCTAGTTGGCCAATAATGATGAATGGGTGTTCAACAGGTTGGCTGCCTACTCAAGTGAGGATAAGTAGGTTAGCGACTAGGGTTCAGAATAAGATTTGGGAGAAGGGGCGGAAAGTTATTGTGCGTTGTTTTGATTTATGGAGTAGGGGTACTAGGAAAAGAATTAGGACGGAGGCCGCTAGGGCTAAAACTCCTCCTAATTTATTGGGGATTGAGCGTAGGATAGCGTATGCAAAAAGGAAGTACCATTCTGGTTTGATATGAGGAGGGGTGACTAGGGGGTTGGCTGGTGTGAAATTTTCTGGGTCGCCTAGAAAGTTTGGGGAGAATAGGGCTAGGCTTGAGAGGGGTAGGAGTATTAAGATGAAACCTAGGATATCTTTGAGGGTGAAATACGGGTGGAAGGGGATTTTATCGCAGTTTGATGGAATTCCTAGGGGGTTGTTTGAGCCTGACTCGTGGAGAAGAGTTAGGTGGATTACTGTTAGACCTGCGATTAAGAAAGGAAGGAGGAAGTGTAGGGCGAAGAATCGGGTAAGGGTAGGATTGTCTACTGAAAATCCCCCTCAAGCCCATTCTACGATGGTTTGTCCAATGTAGGGGAAGGCTGAAAATAGGTTTGTGATGACTGTAGCCCCTCAGAATGATATTTGTCCTCATGGTAGGACGTAGCCTACGAAGGCTGTTGCTATTAAGGTTAATAGAAGAATAATACCGGTGTTTCAGGTTTCTTTGTATAGGTAGGATCCATAATAGAAGCCTCGTCCAATGTGAAGATAGATGCAGATAAAGAAAAATGAGGCTCCGTTTGCATGTAGGTTTTGGATTAGTCAGCCATATTGGACGTTTCGACATGTGTGAGCAACTGATGAGAAGGCCAGGGTTGTGTCTGCGGTGTAATGGGTAGCTAGAAGTAATCCTGTGATGATTTGGGTGATTAGACAAATGCCTAGTAGGGACCCGAAATTTCATCATGTTGAGATGTTAGGGGGTGTAGGGAGATCAATTAGGGAGTTGTTGATGATTTTGATAATTGGGTGGGATTTTCGGAGGTTTGGGGCCATTAGAGGTTAAGAGTTAGTAAGATGATAAGGATTGAGAGGGCAAATGTCCCTAAGTAGGCTTTAATTAGGCCTTTGTGCAGAGAGGTGGATGTTTTTGAGGAGATGCGTTGAAGATCTGCAAGGCCTTCTGGACCGATCTTTTTGTACCAGGATAAATCGATTAATTGAGTGGCGATTTTTTGTCCTGGATGAAGAAGATTAACGGAGTTGGTTCGATGTGTTAGGAGGTTGAAGTAGCCTAATGAGGAGGAAAAATTAATGCGTGGGTTTTGTTTGGGTGAGGTTAATATGTGGGTTAGGTTTGAGAGCTCTATGGCTAGGATGATTCCTATTAGGGTGACTAAGATAGCGGTGATTTTTGTGAGGGGTGGTATGGTTATAGGAGGGGTTTTTGTTGGAAGGATTAGTGATGAGATAAGTAGGCCGGCGACAATGCTGCCTGTGGCTAGGCGGGTGATGGGGTTGAGGATTATTGGGTTATTTTCGTTTGTGGGTGTGATAGGTGATGTACGGTTAAATCCTGTTTGGACAAGTAAGGTTAGGCGAAGACTGTAGGTTGCAGTGAATGATGTGGCTACAAGGGTTAAGAGTAGGGCTCAGGTATTCAGGTAAGAGGTGTTGAGGTTTTCAATGATGAGGTCTTTAGAATAAAATCCTGCGAGGAAGGGAGTTCCTATTAGTGCTAGGTTACCAATAGTTAGGCAAGAAGTGGTAGTGGGGAGGGTTTTCTGTAATCCTCCTATTTTGCGAATGTCTTGTTCGCCATTGAGGTTGTGGATGATGGATCCTGAACATAAGAAGAGTATGGCTTTGAAGAAGGCATGAGTTGAGATGTGGAAGAAGGCTAGTTGGGGAAGGTTGAGACCGATTGTGACTATTATTAGGCCTAGTTGGCTGGATGTGGAGAAGGCAATGATTTTTTTGATATCATTTTGTGTGAGGGCGCAGATGGCGGCGAATAGGGTGGAGAGGGCACCTAGACAGAGGCATAGGGTGAGTGCGGTTTGGTTGTTGGTGAATATTGGGTGAGTGCGAATTAATAGGAAAATACCTGCTACAACTATTGTGCTTGAGTGTAGTAGTGCAGATACTGGAGTTGGGCCTTCCATGGCGGCTGGGAGTCATGGGTGGAGGCCGAATTGGGCGGATTTGCCCGTTGCGGCTAGGATAAGGCCTAGTAGGGGGAGTGTTGGGGTTGTGGAGGAGAAGGATGTTTGTTGGAGTTCTCATGTGTTTAGAGTTGATGCTAGTCATGCTATGCTTAAGATTAGACCGATGTCTCCGATACGGTTGTAGAGGATTGCTTGTAGAGCAGCGGTGTTGGCTTCTGTTCGTGCATATCATCAGCCGATTAGGAGGAAGGATATAATTCCTACCCCCTCTCAACCGATAAAAAGGAGAAATATGTTGTTGGCAGTGGTTAATAGGAGTATTATTGCTAGAAAGATTAGGAGGTAAGAAAAGAATTTTGTAATGAAGGGTTCTGAGGATATATATCATGAGGCGAACTGTAAAATTGATCATGTTACGAATAGTGCAATGGGCAGGAAGGTTAGGGAGTATTGGTCTATTTTAAAACTTAGGGGGATTTTGAAGTTTATGATAAATTTTCATTCTCAATTGGAAATAATGTTTTCTATGCCTGAGTATGTGAATAGAGTGAATGGAATAAGGCTTGTTAGGAAAGCCATTTTGATAGAACGTGTAATGGTGGATGGTGAATTTTTGAGGTTGAGTGTCAGGGTGAGTAAGATGGGAAGGAGAATAATTGTGAGTGTAAGAAGAGTGGAGGTAGCAATAAGTAGTGAGATTTCCACTACTTTTACTTGGATTTGCACCAAGATGGGTGGTTCCTAAGACCAGTGGATTACTATTATCCTTTAAAAGTAAGGGGCCTGGGGTTTAAGACCCAGAGGTAAGAATTAGCAGTTCTTGTTGGTTTTACCTCCCCTCGGCAGGTAAGAAGGATTTAACTTCTATTTTTAGAGTCACAGTCTAATGTTTGGTTTAAAACTATACTTGCCTTGGAGTTCTTGCAATGAGTTCAGGTTTTAAGATGAGGAGTAGGAGGGGGGCAATGTGTAGGGTTATTAGGGTGTGTTCGCGGGTGGTAGAGTTTTGGATAAGGGTGATGTGGTTGGGAAGTGGTCCTCGTTGGGTGACTAAGAATATGAATAGGGTGTAGGAGGCGGTTAAAAAGGTTGCAGTACCAGTTAGGATGATGGTGAGTGGGGATCAGTTGAATAGGGAAGTTATGATAGTTATTTCTGCTATAAAGTTAGTGGTGGGGGGTAGGGCTATGTTTGTAAGGTTTGCTAGTAATCATCAGGTGGTCATGAGGGGAAGGATAGGTTGAAGGCCTCGGGTGAGAAGGAGGATACGGCTGTGTGTTCGTTCGTAGTTGGAGTTAGCTAAGCAGAATAATATGGAGGATGTTAGGCCGTGGGAGATTATTAAAATTATTGCGCCTGAGAATGATCAGTGGGTTTGGATTATGGTTGCAGCAATTACTAAGCCTATATGGCTTACGGAGGAGTAAGCGATGAGGGATTTTAAGTCTGTTTGGCGGAGGCAGACAGAGCTAGTTATGAGTGCTCCTCATAGGGCTAAAGTAAGGAATGGATATTGGAGGGGGTTGGGGTGGGTTATTAAAAGAGTTGTGCGTATAATTCCATAACCACCAAGTTTGAGGAGGAGGGCTGCAAGGAGTATGGAGCCGGCAATTGGTGCCTCTACGTGGGCTTTAGGAAGCCATAAATGGAGTCCGTAGAGGGGGGCTTTTACTATAAATGCTAGGAGGAGGGCTAAGGTCATGAGGGAGGTGGGTCAGGAATTAGTTAATATGGGGGGTGGAGTAAGTTTTAGTAGGGGGAGGAGTAGGGTACCAGTTTGTGAGTGAAGGTAAAGGATAGTAATTAGTAGGGGAAGAGAGCTGATGAGGGTGTAAAGGAGAAGGTAGATGCCAGCACTTAGGCGTTCGGGTTGGTTACCTCATCGAGTAATTAGGATTAAGGTGGGAATGAGGGTAGCTTCAAATGTAATGTAAAATAGGGTTAATTCTGTAGCAGAAAATGCTAAAATAATGAATGGTTGAACTGTAATGATGGTGGTGATGAATAATCGTTTGCGGGAGAGAGGTTCATGTTGTAGGTGGTTTTGGCTAGCTAGGATTATAAGGGGAAGTAATCAGCATGATAGGGCAAGTAGGGGAGAGGAGATTTGGTCAATACCAGCCCATGTGGTTAGGTTTTTGTGAGGTAAGTAGGATGGGGTAAGTCATTGAAGGCTAACTAGGGCAATTAGGAGGCTGTGTATGGTAGTGTTAGATCATAGGGATTTGGGAGGTGACAGTAAGGCTGTGGGGAGGAGTATAATTGTTGGTAGTATGATTTTTAACATTGTAAGAGGTTGAGGTTGTGGAGGTAATCAGAGCCATGAGTTCGGGTTGAGGCTACTAGTATTGCTAGGCCGGTGCCTGCTTCGCAGGCAGAAAAGGCTAATATTAGGAGAGGGGTTAGGGAGGATGATGTTGTTAGGTTCTCTGTGGGTCATAATGATAGGGCGATGTAGAGGGATAGTATTATGCTTTCTAAGCACAAGAGTGCTGAGATTAGGTGGGCACGATGGAAAGCTAACCCTAAGCTGCTTAGGGTGAAAGCAGAGTAGAAACTTAGATGTATGAAAGACATGAAGAGGGTCATAGAGTTGGGGCTATGATTTGTTGAGTCGAAATCAACTGTCTTTTTTAGACTAACTCTCTGGTTATTCTGCTCATTCTAGGCCTCCCTGTGCTCATTCGTAGATAAAACCAAGGGTGAGGAGTAGGATGATGATAGTTGTTCAGATTAGTGTAATGGATGGGGATTGGAGTTGAGTAGCTCATGGGAGGGGAAGAAGGAGGGCGATTTCTAGGTCGAAAAGTAGGAATAGAATGGCAATTAGGAAGAATCGGATGGAGAATGGTAGTCGGGCAGATCCGAGGGGGTCAAAACCGCATTCATAGGGGGAGAGTTTTTCTGAGTCTGGGTTGGTTTGGGCTAGCCAGAAATTTAGGGTGATTAGGATAGAACTTAGGATTAGGGATAGTAAGATTATGAATGTAATTATGTTAATTGCTCTTCTCTGGGTTAGTACCAGATTTTAAAGATTGGAAGTCAATTGTAATTAGTATACTAGAAGAGCATGATCCTCATCAGTAAATAGTTATGTAGAGGAAGAGTCAGATGACGTCTACGAAATGTCAGTATCAAGCTGCTGCTTCAAATCCAAAGTGGTGGTTGGAGGTAAAGTGAAATTTGATTAAGCGTAGGAGGCAGATTAATAGGAAGGAAGAACCGATAATAACGTGTAGGCCATGGAATCCTGTGGCAACGAAGAAAGTTGCACCATATACACTGTCAGCAATAGAAAAGGGTGCTTCGTGATATTCTATTGTTTGGAGGGCGGTGAAGTAGAATCCGAGAAGGATTGTTATTGTTAGGGCTTGGATGGCTTGTTTACGGTTACTTTCTGTAATGCTGTGATGTGTTCAGGTAACAGTAATGCCAGAGGCTAGAAGGACAGCTGTGTTGAGGAGGGGTACTTCTAGGGGGTTTAGGGGTATAATTCCTGTGGGGGGTCATTGGCCTCCTAGTTCTGGGGTAGGTGCGAGGCTAGAGTGGAAAAATGCTCAAAAGAAGCCTAGGAAGAAGAATGCTTCGGATGTGATGAATAAGATTATTCCGTAGCGTAAGCCTTTTTGGACTGTAGGGGTGTGGTGGCCTTGAAATGTTCCTTCTCGGATAACATCTCGTCACCATTGGAGTATTACTAATGCTATGACGAGAAGACCAAGTATGAGGAGATGGGAGGAGTTATAATGGAATCATATGATTAATCCTGATGTTGTAAGGAGAGCAGCGATAGCACCGAGGAGGGGTCATGGGCTGGGGTCGACTATGTGGAATGAATGAGCTTGGTGGGCCATTAGATATTTTCTTGTAAATATAAGCTTAGGAGGAGAACGAAGACGTAGGCTTGGATTATGGCTACTGCTACTTCTAAGATTGTAAGGAGGAGGAGGATTATGGCTGTGAGGATTGAAATGGTTGGTATGATTGGGAGTAGTACAGAAGTGGCAGTGGAGATAAGTTGGATGAGAAGGTGGCCAGCTGTTAGGTTGGCTGTTAAACGGACTCCTAAGGCTAGAGGGCGGATAAGTAAGCTGGTAGTTTCGATTAGGATTAGTGCAGGGATTAAGGGTGTGGGAGTGCCCTCTGGTAAGAGGTGTCCTAGAGAGATGGTGGGTTGATTTCGTAGACCTGTGAGAAGGGTTGCTAGTCAAAGTGGAAAGGCAAGTGCTATATTTATGGATAGTTGTGTTGTAGGAGTAAATGTATAGGGGAGAAGGCCTAGGAGGTTAATTAGTAGAAGGAGGATTATTAGGGAAGTTAGGATTAGGGCTCATTTGTGGCCTTTTTTGTTTATGGGAGTTATTAGTTGTTTGGTGATTAGAGAGACACATCATGATTGTAGGGTCGATAAGCGGTTGGTAACTCATCGGTTGTTAGGGGAAGGTAGGAGTAGGGCGGGAAAGAGCATAGATAGAAGGATTAATGGGATCCCCAGGAAGGAGGGGCTGGTGAATTGGTCAAAGAAGCTTAAGTTCATGGTCAAGTTCATGAGGGAGTTTTAGTGATTGTTGTGGCTTTATTAGTTGGTTGGTTAGTTGATGTAAATGTTAGGATTTTGGGTTGAATGAGGATAGAGAAGGTAAGTCATGATAGGATTATGATGTAGAATCATGGGTTTGGGTTGAGTTGTGGCATGTCCATTAAGGAGGAGGAAAGATCCTCTATCTCTAGCTTAAAAGGCTAGTGCTGGTACATAGCTTCTTAATGATTAGGACAGTAGAAGGGATGATCAGGTTTCGAAGTGATTTAGAGGTGTTGATTCGACTACGATAGGTATAAAGCTGTGGTTAGCACCACAGATTTCAGAGCATTGGCCATAGAAAATTCCTGGGCGAGTTGTAATGAATGATGTTTGGTTTAGTCGGCCCGGAATGGCGTCGGTTTTTACTCCAAGGGATGGGATAGCTCAAGAGTGTAGGACGTCATCGGCGGTTACAATAATACGAATAGGTGATTCTATAGGAATGACGACTCGATGATCTACTTCCAGGAGACGAAAGTGACCTGATGGGAGTTCTGTGGTTGGGATTATGTATGAGTCGAATGATAGGTCTTTAAAGTCTGTGTATTCATAAGTTCAGAATCATTGATGGCCGATGGCTTTTAGGGTAAGGTCAGGTTCATCAATCTCGTCTATTATATAGAGGATTTGGAGGGAGGGGAGGGCGAGTAAAATAAGGACAATGGCGGGTAAGATGGTTCAGATTAGTTCAACTTCTTGGGCATCTACGGTGTTGGATGAGAGATTTTCTATGAGTATTAGTATGAGGAGATATAGGACTAAGCTACAGATAGCTAGAGCTACTATTAAGGCATGGTCATGGAATTCTACCAGTTCTTCTATAATAGGTGAGGAGGCGTCTTGGAAGCCTAATTGGGAGTGGTTAGCCATACAGAGCATATAGGGGTTTCACCTATGATTTGGTCTTGACAAGGCCATGTAATATTTTTACTAATGCGCTATGAGAAAGAAGCATAAGTGGTTTGATGCGATTGGCTTGAAACCAATTTATGGGGGTTCAATTCCTTCCTTTCTTGGTCTTGGATTTGAACGAAGGCTGGTTCTTCAAAGGTATGGTATGGAGGAGGGCAACCGTGGATTCATTCAATGTTAGTGTGAGTGAGTTCAGGTTGGAGGACTTTTCGTTTGGAGGCGAAGGCTTCTCAGATGATGAAAAGTAATATAATTACTGCAATTATGGAGATTAATGAGCCGATTGAAGATAAAGTGTTTCATAGGGTGTATGCGTCTGGGTAGTCGGAGTATCGGCGTGGTATGCCGGCTAGACCTAGGAAGTGTTGGGGGAAGAATGTTAGGTTTACTCCTACGAATATGACTCCGAAGTGGGTTTTTGCTCATGTATTATTTAAGGTGTAGCCTGTGAATAGGGGGAATCAGTGGGTGAATCCTGCTAGAATGGCAAATACAGCTCCTATTGAGAGGACATAGTGGAAGTGGGCAACGACATAGTAGGTGTCGTGAAGGGCAATATCTAGGGAGGAATTGGCTAGTACGATGCCGGTTAAGCCTCCTACGGTGAAAAGGAAGATGAATCCTAGGGCTCATAGCATGGGAGGGTCCCATTTGATAGTACCTCCGTGGAGGGTTGCTAATCAGCTGAAGACTTTAATTCCTGTAGGAATAGCAATGATTATGGTAGCAGATGTGAAGTAGGCTCGGGTGTCTACGTCTATGCCTACTGTAAATATGTGGTGTGCTCAGACGATGAAGCCTAGGAAGCCAATTGATAGTATTGCTCATACTATTCCTATGTAGCCGAATGGTTCTTTTTTGCCGGCATAGTATGCGACTACGTGGGAGATAATGCCAAATCCTGGGAGGATAAGGATGTAGACTTCGGGGTGGCCGAAGAATCAGAATAGATGTTGGTATAAGATAGGGTCTCCTCCTCCAGCCGGGTCGAAGAATGTAGTGTTTAGGTTGCGATCGGTGAGGAGTATAGTGATTCCTGCAGCAAGGACAGGGAGGGAGAGTAGAAGTAGTACGGCAGTGATGAGGACGGATCATACAAATAGTGGAGTTTGGTATTGTGAGATGGCTGGGGGTTTTATGTTAATGGCGGTTGTGATAAAGTTGATTGCCCCTAGGATTGAGGATACACCTGCTAGGTGGAGGGAGAAGATGGCTAAGTCGACTGAGGCTCCTGCATGGGCTAGGTTACCAGCGAGGGGCGGGTATACAGTTCATCCTGTTCCTGCTCCGGCTTCTACTGTAGAGGAGGCGAGGAGGAGTAGGAATGAAGGTGGTAGAAGTCAGAAGCTTATGTTATTTATGCGAGGGAAGGCTATATCTGGGGCTCCGATTATGAGCGGAACAAGTCAGTTACCAAATCCTCCAATTATGATGGGTATAACTATAAAGAAGATTATTACGAAGGCATGTGCGGTAACAATTACATTATAAATTTGGTCATCTCCGAGCAGGGTTCCGGGTTGGCCCAGTTCTGCTCGAATGAGGAGGCTTAAGGCTGTGCCAACTATGCCTGCTCATGCGCCAAAGATGAGATAGAGGGTGCCGATATCTTTGTGGTTGGTTGAGAATAGTCATCGGTTGATGAAGGTCACGGGTAAGATGGCTGAGTGTCCAAGCGTTAGGCTGTAGTCCTTTTTACAGAGGTTAAATTCCTCTTCTTATCAGTTCTGTAGTGAAATTCATGTTGAGTTGCAAGCTCAATGATGTGTGCTAAGAGTACACCGGGACTTGTCTTAGACGGAGGCCTGTTGGTTGGGGCACTTAGCTGTTAACTAAGATTTTGTGGGATCGAGGCCCACCCGTTTAGGTTATAAGGCCCTAGCTTAATAAAAGTACTTAAGTTGCATTTAAGTGATGCAGGGTAGTGTCCTGCGGGCCTTAGCAGAAACTAAGAGGGTTTAACTCTTGTTTAAGGCTTTGAAGGCCTTCGGTTTGAAATTATCCTAAGTTTCTTTAGGCGGAGGTTAGGATGGTGGGGGATAGGGGTAGGAGAAGGATGGATAGGGATGTCAGGATTGCAAGAGATATATTTATGGGTTTATTCAGGTATCAATGTTTTATGTGGTTTATAGGGTTTGGTGGTAGAGTAATTGTTGAGTAGTAGGTGAGGCGGAGATAGAAGAAGAGGCTTAGTAAGGATAAAAGCGCGATGATTAGGGCTGTTGGGGTTATTTCTTGTTTGGTAAGTTCTTGGATGATGAGTCATTTTGGTAAAAAACCAGTTAGAGGGGGAAGGCCTGCTAGGGAGAGGAGGGTGATTATAAGGGCTGCATTGAGGGGCGGATTTTTTGTCCAGGAGGTTATTATTGTGGACAATTTAATGGAATTGGATGAGTTGAGTGTGATGAATACAGTAGAGGTTAGTAGGGTATATAAGAGAAAAGTCAAAAGAGTGAGCTTGGGGGAGTAGATGATGATTAGAGCTATTCAACCTAAGTGGGAGATAGAGGAGAATGCTAGAATTTTTCGGGTTTGTGTTTGGTTAATGCCTATTCATCCTCCTAATGCTGTTGAGAAAATGGCTATTGTTGTTAGAAGGATGGGGTTGAGGGAGTTAGTTGTGAGTAGTAAAATGGTGAGGGGGGGAAATTTTATTATTGTTGATAGGAGAAGAGCTGTAATTAATGAAGAGCCTTGAAGGACTTCTGGAAATCAGAAGTGGAATGGTACTAGGCCTAGTTTTGTAGCAATTGCTATGGTCAGTAGTGCAGAAGATGTGGTGTTGGTTAATTGGGTGATGTCTCATTGCCCTGAAGATCAGGCATTGATTGTACTTGAGAATAGGATGAGTGCGGAGGCAGTTGCTTGGACTAGAAAGTATTTGGTTGTGGCTTCAATGGCTCGCGGATGATGCGATTTTGAGATTATAGGGATAATAGCAAGAGTGTTGATTTCTAACCCGGCTCAGATTATTGCTCAGTGGTTGCTTGAGATTACGATGAGTGTTCCTGTGATAAGGCTGATGGAGGTAATTAGTTTTGCATGAGGATTCATTAGTAGGGGAAGGAGTTAAACCATCATTTTCGGGGTATGGGCCCGATAGCTTTGTTAGCTGACTCTACTAGGAAATAATATAAGGGAAGTATAGGGAGTTTTGATCTCTCTTGTGTAGGTTCGAATCCTACTTTTCTAAAATGTTATAGGAAATGAGAGGATTAGTGTACCTCTATGTTCACTTTATCATAGTGACCCTTTAAACTCAGGCACATTTCCTTTTGTACTTTCTTAGAAGTGGGGGTAGGCCTGCGTAGGAGATTGGTATGCTTGTATGTCATAAGCACATGGCTAAGGTTAGGGGGAGGAAATTTTTTCATAAGAGGTGTATAAGTTGATCGTAACGAAATCGAGGGTATGAGGCACGAACTCATAGGAATGAGGCAGAGAGGATGAGTGTCTTAGTTGCTAGGACAATAGGGTAAAATTCTGGTGAGGGATTAAGTGAGCTTGGATTGAGGAATAAGATGGTGGATAAGGTGTTTATCATTATAATGTTGGCGTATTCAGCTAAGAAAAATAGTGCAAATGGTCCTGCAGCGTATTCTACGTTAAATCCTGATACTAGTTCTGATTCTCCTTCTGTTAGGTCGAATGGGGCGCGGTTAGTTTCAGCAAGTGTAGAGATGTATCATATTATGGCTAGTGGTCAGGAGGAGAAGATTAAGTACAGGGGTTCTTGGGTGATAGTGAGCGTGCTTAGAGTGTAATTACCACTAAGGAGGATGATGGATAGGAGGATGATAGCCAGGGTAACTTCATATGAAATGGTTTGAGCTACTGCTCGTAGAGCCCCGATTAGGGCATACTTGGAGTTTGAGGCTCAACCTGATCATAGAATGGAGTAGACTGTAAGGCTGGATATAGTGAGTAGGAATAGGAGGCCGAGGTTAAGATCAGTAAGTGGAAATGGGAGGGGAAGAGGAATTCAGATGGTTAGTGCTAGTAGAAGAGCGAGAGTGGGGGTTAGTAGGAATAGGAGGTGGGATGAAGTGGATGGCTGGATGGGTTCTTTAATGAATAGTTTAACCCCGTCTGCTAATGGTTGAAGTAAACCGTAAGGTCCGATAACATTTGGTCCTTTTCGAGCTTGTATATAGCTTAAGACCTTACGTTCTACTAATGTTAGGAAAGCAACTGCGATTAGGATAGGAATGATGTAGGAGAGGGCTATAAGGGTTAAGGTGAGGATGGGGTTCATAGAAGCTAGGGAGAGGATTTGAACCTCTGGGGGAAGGACTTAAGTCTTCTGCATTTACCAGGCTCTGCCACTCTAGCTATCCTTTTCTAGGATGGTAGTATAGGTCCTTTTAGCAGTTGAGTTGAATTCATTGCTTAAAGGTAAGGCGTGCTGGTAGTATGGGCCTTATTTTTCCGGTCCTTTCGTACTGGGAAAAATTTATCATAGATAGAAACCGACCTGGATTACTCCGGTCTGAACTCAGATCACGTAGGACTATTAATCGTTGAACAAACGAACCCTTAATAGCGGCTGCACCATTAGGATGTCCTGATCCAACATCGAGGTCGTAAACCCCCTTGTCGATATGGGCTCTTGAAGGGGATTGCGCTGTTATCCCTGGGGTAGCTTGGTTCATTGGTCAGTTTTACTGGGTCTGGTAACTATTAGTACGTTGAGGAGTTGCTCTAGGTTAAGAGGTGGAGTCTTATTTCTGGAGGTTTTGTTTTACTCCAGGGCCGCCCCAGCCAAAAAATTGAGGCCATTAGTGCATGAGATTAAGAGGAGCCTAGGTAGGTTTAGGTTATTTATGCGGTGGCCATTGATTTTTAAGTTCCACAGGGTCTTCTCGTCTAATGTCTTTATTCCTGCTTTTGTACAGGGAGATCAATTTCACTAACCATTTGTAGGAGACAGTTAAGACCTCGTTTAGCCATTCATACAAGTCTCAATTTATGGGACAATTGATTGCGCTACCTTCGCACGGTTAGGATACCGCGGCCGTTAAACGCGGGGTCACTGGGCAGGCATCACCTTCAATACTTGGTGGGCTGAAGGCTATGTTTTTGGTAAACAGTCGGGCCTTGAGTTTGCCTAGTTCCTTCTACAAATTTGGGTTTTCTAGTAGGCGCACCTGAGTAGGTTTAACAGTGGGTTGTGATATGGTGTGCTTGCGTTGTGTAAGTATCATGCTTTGAGTAATAATGTTGGGATGTAAGTTTGCGCTTAAGAGGAATAGTCCAGGTTACTTATTTCAGCATTAATTCTCCTATAATTATAGGTTGGCCTGTTAGTGGTGAGGGATTCATGGAAGATACATATTTTTTTTAGGGAGCTTTGACGCACTCTTTGATGGTGGCTGCTTTAAGGCCGACAGTTAAGTAGATGAAAATGAATTATCCGCTGGTAGAGGTTGTATCCTGTTTTAAAGGAGCTGTACCTCCTTTAAATTGCTCCTGAGTACTTACATGTGAAGTATGTTAGTGGGTTTGTGAGGATAATCAGGGATGAACTTATATTCTTTTCACAGGCAACCAGCTATCACCCGGCTCGTTTGGCTTTTCACCACTACTAACAAGTCATCCCACTCTTTTGCAACAGAGACGGGTTCGCTCAGGGTAGCTGCTTGTGAGTAGCTCGCTCGGGTTTCGGGGTGACAAGCTTAAGTTCGCTTTGCTTGATTATTTCTAGCTGAACCATGATGCAAAAGGTACAAGGGTTAATCTTTGCTGTTTTTGGCTTGAGGTTTCATTATTATTTCATCTTTCCCTTACGGTACAAAAGTCTCTATAGCGCCAATGAAGGTCCTTTTCTATCGCCTATACTAAGGGTATGAATGTTTTAGTTAGGGAAAAAAGTTTATTTTTATGAGGTTGTTAGAGTGTTGTATCGGGCTTAGAGTAGGCTTCAAAACGACTTGTATGAGCAGGTATCTCTCAGGTGTAAGCTGAGTGCTTTGTGTTAAGCTACGTCTTGGTATGCTAAGTGCACCTTCCGGTACACTTACCTTGTTACGACTTACCTCATCTTTAGCTTATTTATTGATTAGGTATGGGGAATCTTAGCTTATGAAGAGGGTGACGGGCGGTATGTACGTGTCCTAGGGCCAGTTTAAAACAAGTTTGATTATCTTGTTTTACTGCTAAATCCTCCTTCTGGAGATTGTTTCAGGTCTCCTTCCGTGATGGTCTATGATAGAAAATGTAGCCCATTTCTTCCCCTCCATAGGCTATACCTTGACCTGTCTTATTAATGGGTTGGATTATTAAGCTCACTATTAGTCTTTCAGGGAAGGTGGGCTGACGACGGCGGTATATAGGCTGTTTGGGCAAGGAGGGGTTGGGTGTAACGTGGGTTATCGATTACAGAACAGGCTCCTCTAGGGGGGTTTGGGACACCGCCAAGTCCTTAGGGTTTTAAGCGTTTGTGCTCGTAATTCCCGGGCGGATGCTTTGGTGGAAAACACATCTAGATTTAGGGCTAGGCATAGTGGGGTATCTAATCCCAGTTTGTGCCCTGGCTTTCGTGGGGTTAAATTAGTCTTTGGTGCTAGAGCTGTGTTGATACAGGATTTATATACGTCTTTAGCTTATGACAGCTCAGTAGTAATTTAGCTCTAGTTGGAGGGATAATGTTTGGACCACTCTTTACGCCGTATGCAGTTAATTTGGGTTTCTTGTATGACCGCGGTGGCTGGCACAAGATTTACCAACCCTGTTTACCATAACTAAGTCAAGTTTACACTTATTGCTTAATGTCAATTACTGCTGAATACCCGTGAGGGTGTGGCTGAGCAAGGCGTCTTAGGCTGCAAGAAGCGTGCCTGATGTCTGCTCCTTTTGTCTTGTTAAGAAGCCAAGGGCATTTACACTGGTGTGCGGATACTTGCATGTATAAGTCTGGTAATAATTAACTGTAAGGTTAGGACTAAATCTTTTGTCCTTGGGTGCGTGAGCAGCGTCTTGACATCTTCAGTGTCATGCTTTGAGTGTAAGCTACAAGAAC